GATAAAATCATATATCTGCATGGCCCAATCAATAGTTCAAGTCACACACTCCCATAATCCATCTCTCTTCCGAGAATTCACTTCAACTATTCGTATCAAATAAAAAATACTTCGGAGTTGAAGGGAAATATCCAAATAACATGTCTTATTATTTTCAATAATACATATTTGTAGCAATGAAATACTATTGTTCCTACCCAAAATGATATATGATCTATTCTATAAAGGACCTGAAATACCCTGTTTACGTATCATTGGAAAGTGCATTGACATAAATACGGCAGTAAGAAGAGGTAATACAAAAGTGTGTAAACTATAAAAACGGGTCAAAGTGGATTGACCCACACTAGCACTTCCGCGTAATAACTCTACCAAAGGCGATCCTATGACAGGGATAGCCTCAGGTACGCCGGTCACGATTTTGACTGCCCAATAACCAATTTGGTCCCGAGGTAAGGAATAACCAGTTACGCCAAAAGATGCAGTCAATACAGCTAGAACCACACCCGTAACCCAAGTCAACTCGCGAGGTTTCTTAAATCCACCTGTGAGATAAACGCGAAATACGTGCAGGATCATCATTAGGACCATCATACTTGCTGACCATCGATGAACTGATCGGATTAACCAACCAAAGTTGGCTTCAGTCATTATGTATTGAACAGAGGCAAAAGCCTCTGTAACGGTCGGACGATAGTAAAAAGTCATAGCAAAACCCGTAGCTACTTGTACTAAAAAACAAGTAAGTGTGATCCCTCCTAGACAATGAAATATGTTGACATGAGGAGGAACATATTTACTAGTTATATCATCTGCAATCGCCTGAATCTCGAGACGCTCCTCGAACCAATCATATACTTTATTGAGATAGGTAAACCAAGGATACTCCCCCCTCGGAGAACCGTATATGAGAATTTCATCTCGTACGGCTCAAGCGGAAACACCCAAATACTGGTTCCAACGGATATGGAATAGAAAGTTTGGTTTGAAACTTTTTAGCCACTTGATTCAATCTTCCCTGAGGATACGAAAGAACTAAAAGCCGGAATCTCTTTTTTGTGATGATAATGCCACAATATCAAGTTGGCTCATTCATCTTTATGTCGATCGTTACAGGCCTCTTGAATGTTCTCTTACCCTATACCCTATTTCTTGTTTTTGTTTGTGCGTAATGCAGATTGACTATTGAATTGATAGGAATTCTCTTGTTGAAACCTTATAAATCGATTGAAACCTCAGATTCATACTAGAACCACGATGATTCAACAAAGCCCCAATCAAAGCCAAAGGTTCTCTGAGTAAAAACCGTTTGATCATCATTTATTTAATGTTTAATGAAAGGGTGTAATGACTAAAAATCCAGAGAAACAATTGTTCGATTTATGAAATACCTCTTTGCAAATTTTTTGGAGTCCGGTCGCGAGGTCTGAATAGTAGGTATGAATCATAGTTCAAATATTTCTTAATCTATTCTATTCCATAGAATCCGTGCTGCAGATACTCGAATGAATATCCGACGAGGTAGAACCATCTCTATCGAGATGACAGGCCCATTCTCTGTACTATCAATAGGATCATTTATCACAAGTCACACACTCATATTCCGGAAATACCGAAACAAAATAATTCCACGGTCGAACTACCAGAAAAACCTAGAAAGGCGAATCGAATCCTAAGTGATTCATTTTTGATTGAAAAGCTAGGACTTGATGGTTCTTCTGGACCTAACTTACTGAAATTCCATCCAGTAAAACGGAAGAATTATAAATCTCCAAAATAATAGATAGGAATATCGCAAATAGAGCCATTGCGACACCCATAAAGGGAGTAGTTCCCCATCCAGGAGCTACTTTACCATATTCTGAATTCAATGGTTTTAATAAATCCCCTACAATTGTTCGTCTTGGCCCAGATCTGCTGGAACTACCCTCAATGGTTTGTGTAGCCATAAATCCTATTGCATTGGTTGTGAGATCTGTTGACTTTGTATACCATTCCATTGTAAATAAACGATCTTATCGTAGATCCATCGTGGTCTTGAAATTACCTAATAATGGAAACAGCAACCCTAGTCGCCATCTCCATATCTGGTTCACTTGTAAGCTTTACTGGGTACGCCTTATATACCGCTTTTGGGCAACCCTCTCAACAACTAAGAGATCCATTCGAAGAACACGGGGACTAGTTGAAATAATGAACCTCCCAATATGGGGGGTTCATTATTTCAATTGAGATAATGAAAAATCATTTCATCTTTTTATTCGGAACCTTAGGCGGTTCTCGAAAAAAGATGGCGAAAAAAATTATCCCTAGAGTCGAGACTAACAGGAATGTATAAACCAATGCTTCCATAGATTCGATCGTGGTTTACAATTATAGCTTCCACACCTGTTCATTTGGGATCATTTCCCAGAAAAAAAAAGGGGGCAAGAGTCAAAGAAAAGGCGTTGATTCGAATCAATATTTTTCCGGTAACCTAACCCTATACCAATACCAATCAAAAAAATAGAGGCGAAACATAACAGAGCAATGTTGTATCAGACTACTTGTCTCCTTGTAGTTGGATCTCCAAGTTTTTGGAATGCTCCAAATTCCACTTGAGCATCCAAATCTGGGTCAATACCGGCAAAAACATCTCTGAACAAGGTTCTAGCGCCGTGCCAAATGTGTCCGAAAAAGAAGAGCAAAGCAAACGAAGCATGTCCAAAAGTGAACCAACCTCTTGGACTGCTACGAAAAACACCATCGGATTTCAAAGTAGCACGATCTAATTCAAAAATTTCACCCAATTGGGCACGTCTAGCATATTTTTTCACAGTAGCCGGATCGCCATAACTGACTCCATTGAGTTCGCCACCATAGAACTCAACAGTTACACCTACTTGTTCGACACTATACTTGGATTCCGCCCTTCTAAAAGGAACATCGGCTCTCACAATTCCGTCTCCATCTACCAAAACCACTGGAAATGTTTCAAAAAAAGTGGGCATACGTCGTACAAAAAGCTCATGCCCATCTTTATCTCGAAAGATGGGGTGTCCTAACCATCCAACAGCTATTCCATCTCCGTTGTCCATTGAGCCCGCTCTGAATAATCCTCCCTTCGCCGGATTATTACCGATGTAATCATAAAAAGCTAGTTTATCGGGAATTTTAGACCAAGCTTCTGATAAGCTCAGATTTTCGGCTAGCCCGGTACCAACTCTTCGATATATTTCTTGCTGGAAGTATCCCTGATCCCACTGATAACGAGTGGGACCAAATAATTCGATCGGAGTCGTTGCTGAACCGTACCACATAGTTCCAGCAACAACGAAAGCCGCAAAAAACACAGCAGCTATACTACTGGAGAGGACAGTTTCAATATTGCCCATACGTAATCCTTTGTATAGACGTTGGGGTGGGCGGACACTAAGATGGAATAGACCTGCTAATATACCCAAAGTCCCCGCTGCAATATGATGAGAAGCTATTCCTCCCGGAACAAAAGGATCAAAACCTTCCGCGCCCCACGCTGGATTTACAGATTGCACTTTTCCGGTTAGTCCATAAGGATCAGACACCCATATTCCAGGACCATACAAGCCTGTTACATGAAATGCGCCAAACCCAAAGCAAGCCACCCCTGAGAGAAATAAATGAATTCCAAAGATCTTGGGCAAATCCAAAGAGGGTTTTCCCGTACGTTCATCACAGAATATTTCTAGGTCCCAGTACACCCAATGCCAGATAGCTGCCAAGAAGCACAGGCCAGAAAACACAATATGTGCCCCGGCCACACCCTCGTAACTCCAAATACCCGGATTCGTTATAGTTCCTCCGGTGATACTCCATCCACCCCATGAATTGGTTATTCCTAAACGAGTCATGAAGGGTATAACGAACATACCTTGTCTCCACATTGGATCAAGAACGGGATCAGAGGGATCAAAAACCGCTAATTCGTATAGAGCCATCGAACCGGCCCAACCAGAAACTAGAGCTGTATGCATTATATGGACAGAAAGCAACCGACCAGGATCATTCAATACGACGGTATGAACACGATACCAAGGCAAACCCATGGAACTACCCCTTCATCAAAGAAAAATGACACTATGTAACTTTATCGCATTGGAAAAGACTATGCTACGGCCCTCACCTTTTCAGTAGATTATCTCGGAGCAAGGGTTCATATTTATTCCCTTTCGTTGGTAATAGTAATAATGGAACGATTCCATTCGTAGGAACAAAGAGAAGCAGATCTATTCTATACCCGATAAGTACCAATACGCAATGGTGGAATTGGACCATTTTTTGTGAGCGAATGCATAGATACTTGTTCATCATTCGAACGATCCATTCGTCAGAATTTTCATTTATTCATTGCGCCTTTCTACATGAATCTTCCATTCTATGGATAGAATCCAATAAACGGCAATATCATGAAGACAATAAAACCATTGTTACGTCTCCGCATCAAAGTGAAGTATAGTACTTATTTTTCTTGAATTTAATGCCCATTGGTGTTCCAAAAGTACCTTTTCGGAATCCTGGAGAGGAAGGTGCAGTTTGGGTTGACGTATAGTGCGACTTGTCAGACGTATTGGGTCATATGGGATTCCCCCGTTCTCTCCCCCGATTGAGATATCCTCTCTTTCGCCCAAGAAAGATTGATTGAACCATCAAATCAATAATTTGGAGCGTGAAGTGCAATTAGATCAATTAATTCCGTTTTGGGGATAAATATTCTAAATTAGAATAATCTATGGTTGGCTTGGACCAATAAACTGAAGTATCCAGGCTTCGTTCAGAAAATACCAAATTGGTAATATATGTATGATTACCACTTGTATCATTAATGATTCCTATTTATACCATATGAGTGATCTCAAACTGCCAATCAATGAAGTAATACGATGAATACATCGAAGATTGGGCAGAAGAAAAGTCGTAAAGAAGTGGTACTGGGATCATTTGTCCTATATGTGCAAATAGAATTCGGGCGGATCTTTACCCGGAGTAGAGCATAAACCTAAAAGAATTGAAGAGGCCCATTCAGGAACAAGAAAATTACATCGTGGTTTGGATCTCGATGAAACAATACATCAATGAGAGGGTAGTTCAATAAGTTTAGTGAATTCTTTTTTTTTATAGGTTTTATAGGGGGGCGAACAAAAACTCATGTTTCTTGGAAAATGGAAGAAAAAACAAACCCCTTCCTCAGGAAAAAGCCTGCTATGAAAAAAGAAAAGAAGAAATAGGGCTGGAAGGGCTGGAAGGGCTGGAATCGACACATTGATTCTTTTCTTTTTCGCAATTTATTGAACCGTATGCATCGAAAGGTGCGTGTACGGTTCCTAAGGAATACAATTTTGTCCTAATCAACCGACTTCATCGAGAAAGATTACTTTTTTTAGGCCAAGGGGTTGATAGCGAAATCTCGAATCAACTTGTTGGTCTCATGGTATATCTCAGTATAGAAGATGATACCAGGGATCTCTATCTGTTTATAAACTCCCCCGGCGGATGGGTAATACCAGGAATAGCTATTTATGATACTATGCAATTTGTGCCACCAGACGTACATACAATATGCATGGGATTAGCCGCCTCAATGGGATCTTTCCTCCTGGCCGGAGGAGAAATTACCAAACGTCTAGCATTCCCTCACGCTTGGCGCCAATGATTTTTGATTTGAGAGAAAAAAGAAGACTATGCCTTCGCCATATGGAATATTAAGTAATAATAGCATGGCACTTCTAGTTCGATATAAGCAAACCCCTCTTGCTTTTTAATAAATGAAATTATGTATCGAGATAGTAGTATGAAACAAAGGTTATTTCTGATTTGTTCTTATGTATCGGGGGTCCATTTCAGCGTCACAAACCTTTTTTTTTGCTTCCACATCAGAAGTATCTTTCCGATATTGATGAAAGAGAGGGCGAAAATGAAAAAAAAAAAAAAAATCTTTTTTTTTTCTTATTTGAGCGGATCAGAAAGAAACTTTGGGATTGCTGAATTACAGAAGAGATAAATATAGAAAGCAACAGAACCATCATAGTATTTTTGGATCCTCCGAGGGGAAGGGTGGTAAATGGATCATCCAACGCTCCGAGTCTGATAGATTCTAGTTGTCTCTTTCTTCGATGGAAGGGGAAGGATAAATTCCATTGCAGAGCCGTATGCAATGCACAAAAGATGCCTGTACGGTTGTTCGATTCTATCTTTTTTTTTTTTCTTCTTCTTATTCTTTATCCCTTCCTTTTCACCCGATCATACCAGATAGAGGAACCGTTCATTATGTTATATCATCAGGGTTATGATCCACCAACCTGTTAGTTCTTTTTATCAGGCGCAAACAGGAGAATTTATCTTGGAAGCGGAGGAGCTACTGAAACTCCGCGAAACCATCACAAGAGTTTATGCACAAAGAACCGGCAACCCTTTATGGGTTGTATTCGAAGACATGGAAAGGGATGTTTTTATGTCAGCAACAGAAGCCCAAGCTCACGGCATTGTTGATCTTGTAGCGGTCGAAAATACCGGAGATTTCGCGTAAATCAGTAATTCCATTTCGAATCATAATCTAATTCGAATCAACCGTGATTCGAGATTTTATCTCCTTCCACGGGTCAAAGTCAAATATTAAACGGAAGTCATTTATAAGCATTCGGTTAGGATCGATCTAAACCAGCCGATTCTGTATACGATTCAGAATGCCAACTATTAAACAACTTATTAGAAACACAAGACAGCCAATCAAAAATGTCACGAAATCCCCCGCTCTTCGAGGATGTCCTCAGCGTAGAGGAACATGTACTAGGGTGTATGTGCGACTCGTTCTGTTCAGATCATGGGCTGGACAAAATAGACAAATTTTCCAGTACCAATGAATAGGATAGAATGGAATAACTCCATTCACTATCTAAAAAAAATCTATCATATACCTCTATTGTGTATGGAATTTATGGTTTCCATTGGTGCAAATCCAATCGCCTCGATTTGAGATGAGAAGCAATTCCTCATTGGTAGCAAATGGTTATCCATTAAGCGGGGGGAAATAGTATTCAAAAAGCAGAAAGATTATGCTCCTATTCTTGCAAGAACGGATTAACAGGGTCAGCTACCTAGCCAACCTTCCTAATTAAATGCCGTCACTGTATGGATAGATCTCATTGCGAAAAGACCTATTATCTGGATAATTCATGGGTAGAGCCAAACAGTGTGAACTGTACAAGTTCACAATAACATTGATTAAATAAGGGAGGGGGCTCCGGTGTATAGAAAGGGCCTCACCGTTTAAGAAGTAACCATAGAAACGATGGAACCCACTATTTATCCATTTACTCCCCATTTACTATTTATTTTATACCTAGTATCTAGTACCGGTACAATTTCTTATTTCGAGATGAAATGCCTGGAAGAAATAGCAAATCGTGGTTGGGAAGGTCATAGTAGCAAAAGCCATTGGAATTTTTATTTTATACATCGGAAGAATCTGTTTTGTTATTAATAGACCAGGAGAGGGGAAAAGAATGACTGAAAGAAAAGAAATCAATTAGTTATTCATCAAAGTAAAATTGGATAAAATGATCAGAGTTAGGCGCGGATATATAGCTCGAAGACGTCGAACAAAATTTTTTTTATTTGCATCAACCTTTCGGGGGGCTCATTCAAGACTTACTCGAACTACTACTCAACAGAAAATGAGAGCTTTGGTTTCCGCTCATCGGGATAGAGGCAGACAAAAGAGAGATTTTCGTCGTTTGTGGATCACTCGGATAAACGCAGTAACTCGCGAGAATGGGGGATCCTATAGTCGATTAATACATGATCTGTACAAGGGGCAGTTGCTTCTTAATCGTAAAATACCTGCACAACTAGCTATATCAAATGGGAATTGTCTTTACATGATTTCCAATGAGATCGGATCGGCAAATAAGGAGATTGGCAGGAGTTCGTCGGAATGATTTAAACGGAATTCCCCGGAGAATGACCTCCGGGAAAGTAAGGTAGAGTCGAAATTTATATGATAAGTAGTAGGAATGAACGAACACGTTTCAATAAAGAAAGATTTCTTCCCCTATTATTTCTTGTTTTTTTTTTTTCTTACGACGTCAAATCTGAATCTCCGGCTTTTTCGAACAGAGCATCCATCTCAGTTCCGATTTTCGTTCTGATTCAATTGAGAAGTAGGCCTATTTTTTTTTTTCTGGCTCTAGTACCTGTAGTTCTAGGGGTCGACTCGGTTCTCTCAAACTGTTTCTCATTATTAAGAAAAGGTAACGAAGATAAAATACGAGCTTGTTTTATAGCAATAGTAATTAATCGTTGTTGTTTCAAGGTCAATCTATTGACTCGTCTAGATAATATTTTTCCTTGTTCACTAATAAATCGACTAATTAAACTCATGTTTCTATAATCAATTCGATCCCCCGATCCAATTGGGGGCAAACGCCTACGAAAAGATCGCTTGGATTTACGAAAAGTTCGCTTAGATTTATCCATGGTTTATTCCTTCTCTCTAAAATCCTATTTCTCCATTCATTCAGATCCGCCCAAAACAAAATCGGATTGGACTTGTTCATATATATGTAATTCCTTCCCATTCCATCTATTTCTTTATCTCCCCATGAATTGTATGCTTGTAACAATAGGGACAGAATTTTATCAATTCCAACCTGCCGGGCGTATTGTGTCGATTCTTTTCAGTAATATATCTGGAAACGCCCGGTGATTTCTTATTGGCACCATTTTTGGCACAACTGGTACACTCCAAAATAACTGTTACTCTGACATCTTTCCCCGCGGCCATAAACCTCCTTTGGATTTTTAATTCACTCAACTCTTCTATTTTTGATACGAACCGAAGAAGAAGAAAGGAACGAAAAAAAAAAAAGTAAATAGAAGTTGCTAACTGGAAATGAGATTCATAATATGAAAGATTTCGTTGCAATCAATAGATTAATAAAATAATAAGTAATACAATTATTTCTAACTATCAATTATTATTCCTAATCCCAGTATTTCATTTAAGTATCTTGTATGATCTCGAATAGCCTGCCCTAGATCCACATTTATATTTCTATTCTCCCCCTATTCATTCTATCCTTAACCCTAGTTTAGCCGAGGTTCAGGCGACTCTTATTCTTTACCTGTTCTTCCTGAACAACCGAAGAAAAAGGGGGGAGGAACTAGTCACATATAATTTATTCTATCTCTAATCTTCTTTATTTCTTTCCACGTCAATAACTAGAATGAGAAAAAGGGGAATGCCAACGCATCCGGGAATAAACGATTGATCTCTATCAATAGACCTGCTAAAGACCCGAACCATAGAGTAGCTAGCACAGGTGCCACGGAGAGATATGTTTTTATATTTCGCATTGAAAATCCTCCTTATTTTATTTTTATTGTAATACGTATATGATCAGATGCATATGTGGTTAAAGTGTGGTTAAAGATCGCTTTGATTTGTATGCGGAATCCATAACTAAAATGGATATATACAATGATCCGATAGATGAGATCTTCCTGTCCCTAAAACGTAAAAAGATGCCCCCTTCTTCCCGAACATTACCTATAAATATTTATTCTTTTATTTTATGAGACCAAAAAGAATAAATTACAAGAGAAATTGTATATAGATGGAGGAAATAATGATGTGGAAAACAAGACAGGGATTCTCTACAATGACACTGTACAACAAGTGAAAGAAAGGGATGTAGCGCAGTTTGGTAGCGCGTTTGTTTTGGGTACAAAATGTCACGGGTTCAAATCCTGTCATCCCTATTTATTACTTCTCCTATGGGTAGTAACGAGGAATCCATTAAGATCGATTCAAATTGAACATAATCGAATCTGTAGTTGTAGTGTAATGATACTATATGGATGCAAGATGTACTGGGGATACAAAAAGAATCCTTTTCTTTATAGCCATAGCCGTATCTTCTGTTATAAGAAAGCGCTCTTAGTTCAGTTCGGTAGAACGTGGGTCTCCAAAACCCAATGTCGTAGGTTCAAATCCTACAGAGCGTGATTCTGTTCTTCTTATGTTGAATCACAAGAAAATAACTTAATTTGAACTCCAACCAAAATTGGACCTCCTGCAGATCAAGGAGGAGGTCAATCAAAAAAAAAAAAAGAGATGTTACTCAATCAAAGGTCCAACTGATCACCGCGCCTGTATTGTAAATATGCAGTTACAAATAATCCGGCCAAAGTAATAGGAATTAAACCTAACACGATTCCAAATAGAAAAACTTCAATCATTTCGATTTGTTTGAAAGGGGAGAAAAAGGGAGGTAATATCTATTCCTAAATATTACTCCGAATTACCCATGAATCTCAATGACCAAGAATTGGCAATTGATGCTGGAGGAAACTATAGAATATCTGGGATTTCACACAAATCTGCATTTTCATTTTTATGAATTGTTCATAAAATTCATTTCAAATAAGTCGTATCTTGCTCAGACCAATCAATAGAGCTGGGGTTATAGTTGAAGCAGCCAGTAGAAAACCGAAATAACTAGTTATAGTAGGCATGAAGGGGCTAAATGAGATACGTTCTTTTTATACATATGTTTATAAAGCACTTTCCTAAGTTTCCATTTTTGTTTTGCGAGATACGATGATAAGAAAAAGTCCCAATTGACAGAATCAATTGAAATTGAAAGTTCTTGATTCATCAGTCATTATAGACGCCACTAACAAAGATAGAGTGAGAGAAGAAAAACAAAATGGATTCATCATTTGTGACATCTATCGGCCCCGGGCTTCCGAATCAACAGATTCAGTGAACAACTCATGAGTAAAGTAATAGTAATACGAGCTGTATCATGTGACTTCATTTACAAATGAAATACTCTTTGAGTAACTATGGACTAAAAGAATTGGATTGGAAAATCATTCCAATTGTGATCATTTCTTTTCTTTTTCAATTGGATCCATTTTGGAATTTGGAACGAACGACCCAATAAGACCTTTGACTTGAACTCATTGGATTCAATATTAGAGTAGGTTGGTTGATTGCACATAATATCTCGAATGAAAAGAAAAAAAGTATTCCACGGTCTCTCGAAGAAAAAAAAAACCTTATTTCGGGTCCAACTCGATTCTAAAACGAGTAATTCCTACTATCCTTCTAGGTTCCACATTTTGTCTTTCCATATCATGGAGTCCTATCCTTGTAGATAGGTCAAGAAGGAACCTTTGGACCTAATGCAGCGCTCCCTACATCACGAATCTTGATTGCTCCAACTATTGTTTGTTCCATTTCCTTCATCGAATACTATCTGCTCCTGTACAACCAACGAATTACTTGAAATGAAAGGATTAGAATGAAAATACCTTTTCTACAAACATGAAAGGCATGAAAGGGGGGTTTTTAGATTTAGCATCCAATTGTGATAATATGATAATTTCTTTCATGAATAATTAGAACCACCGACTCGCACTTTACACTTTATTTGATCAAGATTTGATCAAGATCTTTATCTTCATTCAGTTTCTATTCTGAAGTCAGTAATGGGAAACCTTATACTACAAACAAGAATTTTAGGAATTTTCTATTGAATAACATGTGGTTGTGTATAGACAAAGAACAAGAAAGGAATTATGTACCATTTTTTTTTTTCGATACTGATTGAAACTGCGTTGCTGTGTCAGAGGAAGGATAGCTATACTCATTCGGTATACTCTAAATGCACCCTTGGTACAATATTGACGATCTCACAAGGATGAAATATCAGTAGTTTTCCATTTACTGATCTCCATCTTTCACGGAATCGATCCCCCCTCTTTTGACTGTATATGTGGAGCTCGGCATGTCTGGAAGCACAGGAGAACGTTCTTTTGCTGATATTATTACCAGTATTCGATACTGGGTCATTCATAGTATTACTATACCTTCCCTATTCATTGCAGGTTGGTTATTCGTCAGCACGGGTTTAGCTTACGATGTGTTTGGAAGCCCTCGGCCAAACGAGTATTTCACGGAGAACCGACAGGGGATTCCATTAATAACTGGCCGTTTCGATCCTTTGGAACAACTTGATGAATTTAGTAGATCCTTTTAGGAGGCCTCAATGACCATAGATAGAACCTATCCAATTTTTACAGTGAGATGGTTGGCTGTTCACGGACTAGCGGTACCTACCGTGTTTTTTTTGGGGTCAATATCAGCAATGCAGTTCATACAACCATAAACCTAAAACCTAATAAAAAAAAAAAATTATAGAGCTACGACACAATCAAACCCGAACGAACAAAATGTTGAATTGAATCGTACCAGTCTCTACTGGGGTTTATTACTGATTTTTGTACTTGCTGTTTTATTTTCCAATTATTTCTTCAATTGAGAGAAATAAAATAGTAGGAATTCTCTTATCCCATTCGGAAGGATATCATACTCATAACTATCCATGACTGTTTATGTCTCTAGCATGACCACTTGATGAAATGTGGAGGGAAGTGGGATAAATGGCCGATACTACTGGAAGGATTCCTCTCTGGCTGATAGGTACTGTAACTGGTATTCCTGTGATCGGTTCAATGGGCATTTTCTTCTACGGCTCATATTCTGGGTTGGGCTCATCCCTGTAGTAATCGGATGAACCAGATTATAGACATAAAAGAGTAAGAACTCAACAGGACCTTTCCCCTCAAATCAGACAAACAAAGAGGGGAAAGGTCCTGTTGAGTTCTTACTCTTCGAGCAATACTTTGACCCGTTCCATATGAGTTGTAAGTTCATCCAGTGAACATAATCATAACATAATATTTGTAGAAATGACAAAATGGATCCTTTGCTCCGATGTTTTAAACCCCCCATCCCTTTGTTTCTGATGATGTTTTTGAAGAATCGGATCCGGTGATTGATTCATAGTATCTCTTCCGAAGCAAGAAGAAAGAAGGAATCAATCGATTTTCTGGATGACACAATATGGATTTATTCCAGATGAGGCACCCTGCAAATCATTTCTATACTAATGGAAGCTTACTCTATAAAAAAAAAAAAAAATCAAATTGGAACTATGATGAGATAATAAATAAGGATTTTAATATGCGCAAAAATCCAAGATTTCTGCTTTTTTGACCCGGAGCATTAAGACTCTTTTGCTTGAATGAGTCTTTTTTTTTTATAAGTTCATTGAAAAAATTCTATTTGCTCAATGAATTAACCTCCCCCCCGCTTTTTTTTCTGTCCACTACTTCTTCTGAATCCAAACAAAGAAGTTGTGATAGACCCGCAAAATATTCCTATTTTGCTTTTACGAATGGGAACAAGAATCATTATTATTTCGACACAACAAAAGGGCGAAAGATTCCTTTTCTTTTGTGGAAGATTAGGAAGACAAGATGAGTAATCCCCCTAGAACTATTTGTTCCTTTCATTTATCCCTTGTATTCTCCTCCCACTTATGCCTATTTATTATTTATTTTAATATATTACTATATTAGAATTAGAATTAGTAATATTTAGAATAGAAACTATTGATGCATTCCATGGCATTTACAATCTGGCAGGCAATAGGAGACCCGGCATAGTCACGCCACTCCCATTTTTTTTTTTGAAAAAAAAAAAAGTCGTTTTGTCTTCTTCGGAATGTACATACTATTACTAGTAATGGGATACAAGTAATTCCCGACATCGCGCAGAAAAAGAAAAACAGTATAAACAAAGCAAACAAAAGGCTTTTCATGATTTTTTTGATCATACAACATATCTTTTTACCAACTTGCTGTTGAGGAATCCCTGGATCTAGAAATTCATTTCGGCCAATTGAACCTTCTCAAATTGTTTCTTTTTCAGAACCAAAAAGATTTGTGCCAGAATAACAGATGCCAAGAAGAACAGAAGCCCTTGGACACGTAATGGATCTTGAAGTACTATTTCTGCATCTCCCTGACCAAATCCACCCACATTGGGATTACTCGTTAATGGTTGATCAAGCTTGATGTATTCGCCCTCTGAAACAAGAAGTTCTGGTCCTGGAGGTATAATATCAACCGCTTGGTGCCCATCCGAGGCATCCGCTATGGTTATTTCATATCCCCCTTTTTCTTTACGTACTATTTTGCTTACTAGACCTGCTCCTGTAGCATTATATACTGTATTGTTACTCTTGCTCCCATCGGGATAAATCTGACCCCTTCCCCTGTTTCCACCTACATATATGGGATATTTTAAAAAGTGAACCTCTTTCTTCGTAGCAGGGTCTGGGGAAAGAATGGGGAAGACGATTTCACTATATTTCTGACCAGGAACAGGACCTATCACAAGAATATTTCTTTTAGTGGGACGATAATTCTGAAAAGACAGATTACCCATCTTTTCTTTCATCTCGGGAGAAATACGATCAGGGGGGGCTAATTCGAATCCCTCGGGTAAAATAAGAACAGCTCCCACATTCAACCCCCCCCTCTTACCATTAGCAAGAACTTGTTTCAGTTGCATATCATAAGGGATTCTAACAACTGCTTCAAATACAGTATTGGGAAGCACAGCTTGTGGAACCTCAATATCCACGGGCTTATTAGCCAAATGGCAGTTGGCACATACAATACGCCCAGTGGCTTCTCGTGGATTTTCATAACCCTGCTGCGCAAAAATGGGATATGCATTTGAAATGGATATCCGAGTTATTACATATATCATGATCAATACAGAAATTATCAATACAGAAATTGATCGAGTCATCTGTTTCTTTACCCAAGAAAAGGTGTTTCTATTTTGCATGGTCCAATCATTGATCTCGGAAATTTCTACAATAAATTAGGTGGGTAGCTAGTATAGTTCCCTATCCACGATTCTGTCATTGTACTGGAATATAGAATGGACGGGTGGAAGTATAAAAAATGGGTAAAAAATGGGTAAGGCTTTGAATGATTTGTTTATGTATGAAGTGACATTGAGTTCTTCATTCATTCATTGAATGATAAATCACTACAAGTGAAGGAGATACACGATTTAAAAAAAGGAAGATCCAATATTTCAAAATTGTATCTATAATGACTGGAAAAGTGGAAACGAGACCGGATATAACTTGCTCATTATGAACAAATCCAAAATTTTGGTAGACCAAACCAATCATTAGTTCCCAACCATGGGGCGAGTGGAATCCGATACACAAATCAGTTAATAAAAGAATAGAAAAAGCTTTTATTGTATCGCTTAAGTTATAGAGGAACTCCTGAACCCAAGAATTAAGAATGACAAGTTCTTCATTACCCAGAATAGAATAAGCACTTAGAATAGTGAAACAGATTATATTTGTTGAGAAATGCAAAATGAGATGGATATGATCCTGATTGTGCATTCTGACCAATTGTATCGTTTCTTTGTAGATTCCTATACGAAGCTTTTGTATATGTGTCCCCGAATACTCCTTTATCATTTCGTCCAACAGGAACAGTTCTTCTAATTCTATGAATCTTTCTAGAACTTTCTTCTCTTGAATATCATTCAAAAAAGTTTCGGACTGCCTGGTATTGCACCAATTTATAACCCAAGATTCAAGACTTTTATTAAATGAGAGAGAGATCCCCCATGGCAGAAATACTATAGATGCAAGATATGGGAAGGGAGTCAATGCTTTCCTTTTTGGCACTTTCAATCTGTGAATTGTTAATGAACCTGGTTGATTCGTTGACTCTGTCTGATATTTCTATGAAGCACAAGTTCTATAACAAGGTGTAATTGTTTAGTCCTTAGCTCTAGAAAGAATATAGAATAAGGGTCCATTTCGAATGAAGAGATAATAAAATATTGTTTCCAGATATCTCAATTGGTCAAATTCAGACCAATTACATCTTCATTTGTTGCTTTCGAAGAAAGCCCGAAAGAACCACTTGAAGTAACAAACATGAATATTATTCGGATTTCGAGACGGAAGAGCCCCCCTTGAATCAATCAATTATTTCAAAATGTTTCACTGATTATCCACAGCCCAGGAGAGGGGGTATCTCTGAAAAATACGGATGATGAAGCTGACGAAACGGGAAATCAATTGGATGGTTATGAGAGATCCAATCATTTAGTCATCAAGGAACAAAGAAAAGGATAAAAAGAAAGATCGATTCACAAAAGAGAGAGAATTGACAAGATATGATCCATCTGTATCTAACGTATCCATTCGAAATATTGGGCCTCAAAATAGGAATTATTTACTCTGAAATGTTCTGATATATGTGATGAATACATACTTATTAGACTTGTTACGAATATGAAAGAATTGAGTTGAGTTCCATACGCATGAAAAGTGGACAAAAATGGCTTCTTATTTCTTATTATGGTTGTTCCGTATACGTCCACACGCTCTATTCTTTGGGTCACAGCAGTATTACCAATGGAATGGGGGAAATAGAATCTAACAAGTTTTGCTTGAGCGAGCGCTCGGAAAGGAAAAAAGATGAATATCAATTCTCTTCCAAATTTTATGAAAAAGAGGATTACAGGGTTCCGGTTCCCTCCCTCATGCTGAGAAAGCATTCATTCCTCGCTCGGTTCATTTCAAAATACTTCAATTGGTACGCGCAAGAAATAGGCCCATTCAGCAGCTTTTTGTTCAATTTCTAGTGGACTTAAATTCTCATCAGTACGAGTCAAGGGAATGTCTCCCCGACCTCTGATTTCCATATAAAGGACACGGCGAGGATAAAGACCCTCTTTCACTTTCATTCTGATCGACCGGATATCTCTCATACGGAATCGAAGGAAGATGCGGCGATTTATTCCAGGAAACCCCCAACGAAAAATGCACACTATTCCTTCTTTTCTATCGAATCTGTCATAACCACTACCTACATTCCACGAAATTGTGCACCACAAATAGGAGCTAATGAACAGACCTGCGATACCATAGAAACACATCACGATACCTTGTGGAAAAAAAAGGATTTGCTGAGACGGGAATAAGGATATCAGATTCCGACCAAGATAACTGGAGATTCCAACCAATAAGAAGCCTATTGACCCTAAAAAAAGGATACATGCCCAGCAGAAATTACTTGTTTTTCGAGAACCCGTTATAAGTTCTATCCATATACGTTTGGATCGCCAGTTCATACTAGATCCAGTTGCATTCTATTGGAATTGAGAGAATAACCCCAATCAATTTGATTTTTTTTTGTTCTTGCTCCCAAAGTAACTCTCATCAACTAGCACTGTGAACCATCAGGAGTAATTCATCAAATTGGTTATTTTTATAAAATAAAAAAGATCCCCTTCATATGATCCCACTATGTCTGGATATATCTACATATATATCCATTTATATTCCAGATATTCGATCTATTTTAAAACAGCTATATCCGCATACACATGCATTTATCCATATTTCTTGTATCCACATGCATAACAGCCCCTTCATTTGTGTTTGGAGGCAGCCATATGTCGTATGTCGTACTATTTCCACTAAATAGATATCTGTATTACGATCCAAGGGTTGAAAGAAATTGATGAGATTGGGTCCCATCAGTCTAGACAATCTTGTTTTTTTGAACATGAAGAGATAAAGAAGCCATTGCAATTGCCGGAAATAATAGGCCTACTAAAGGCACAAAAATAGAGGGTAAGTTAAGATCTGTCATAGAATGGGTGCCTCGATTTAATATTTGTACCTGTTATAAAGATATCTATCATAAGTATATCTATTATAAGTATTATAAGTATATTATAAGTGCAAGGAATTTAGAACGAAATGAGTGTACCTATTCATCTTTCTCCACGAAATATATGTATGAGAATCTACTTTATTATTATTATTCTTGTTCCCCCGCCCCTATCTTCTAAGAAAGGAATTTCTTACGAGTTCCTGAAAAATTCGTTAGAATTCGATCCAACAGGGATTCATAGTGAAAAATAGAGGGCTCCCAGGAGGTATAGAAATATGCAAGACTTCTATCTATTAATTAGAATAATTAGAACATCTGATACGTACGAAGAGAACACAAAATGATTTTTGATTTCCTTAATTACACGGAACGAAGAATCAACTATTTTATCCTGTTGATAGAGGGTTCCTGATTAGGAATCAGGAATAGAGCGAGGTAGGATAAAAAAAAAGATCTGGAGGAAAAAAAAAAGTCATTATCTGAATCTGAAACTTCTGATTCTTACTACAATTAGAACTTATGTGAGAAAAGAAACCCCCATTCTTGTTATTTCGATTCCGATGAACTAAATACTTGTTCGCTACAAATAACTGAACCTAGCGCTCTACTTTTATTTGTATTTGTTTATTTGATTCAAGGGAAAGAACCCGTGGAGCTGAAATAACTCACTTGGAACACCTTTTAAAGGATTACGTGGTACGATTAGATCGAATAAGCCCTTATGGAATAAATACTCAGCCGCTTGTGAACCCTCGGGTATTGTCTTCTTCAATGTTTGTTCAATTACTCTTTTACCCGCAAATGCAATGTAGGCATTGGGTTCGGCAATAATTATATCTCCCAACATACCAAAGCTGGCTGTCACTCCACCGGTTGTAGGAGAGGTAAGGATTGATACATAGAATAACTTTTTATTTGATTGATAATTATATAAAGCGGAAGAGATTTTAGCCATTTGCATCAAGCTCAAACTTCCTTCTTGCATGCGTGCTCCTCCAGAAGCACACACTATAATAACTGGGAGAGATCTATTAGTAGCACACTCGATCAAACGGGTGATTTTCTCACCTACTACGGATCCCATACTACCTCCCATGAACTGAAAATCCATAACCCCAATGGCTATTGGAATACCATTTAGTTGGCCTATGCCTGTTTGAACAGCCTCAGTTAAACCTGTCGTTCTTTGAAAAAAATCGATACGATCTCTATAAGGTTCCTCCTCAGAATGAAATTCAATAGGGTCCATAGAGATCATGTCTTCATCCATAGGATCCCAAGTGCCCGGATCAATCGAAAGTTCGATTCTATCTGAACTACTCATTTTCAAATAATATCCACATCGTTCACAAATATTCATTTTTGACCTAAAAAATTTCTGATAATTCAATCCATAACAATTTTCGCATTGAACCCACAAACGTCCATATTTTGTATTTATATCGAAATCACTGCCATTAATGCTAGTTCTTATACTCGAACTCTCACTGTCACTACCACTTAAACTCTCACTACAAATGTCACTATAAATGTCACTATCAATACTGATTTCAGAATGAAGATAACTATCAATGCAACTATTAATGTGATTATTCCAACTATATTGAGTATCATACATGTAACGATCATAGTTGCGATTGTAACTCTTAGGCCCACTATTCAGATAACTAGAAAAAGCACTTTCTAGTTCACTCAGAAAGTCACTATCATTGTGAATCTCAAAAATATGATTTTCAATATCAAAATATACGGAATAACTGTCACCATTACTATCCCTAACCAAAAAAGTGTCATCAGAGATGAAACTCCAAATGTCCCTGACACCGAATAAATGATCAACATTACTACAACTATAACTGCCATTATCACTCCAACTATGAATGTTTTTATCTATACCATTTATAATGGGGGTTTCACTTCCACTGGCATTTCCAATAGGACCAAGACTGTCCGCTGATTTACTTAACCCACACTTGTGTTCTAACTCCTCGTTAGACAACATCGAATTGAACCACCATTTTTCCATAGAATATTCCTGCCTCCTGTTTGAAAATACAATAGATGAATAGTCATTCGATGAATAATCATTTTCCTATTTCATTTCCTATCGGAATAAGCATATAGAGCAAATTACTAGAATCATTAACTAATAACGAGTTCATATTGAAAGAAATTATTCTCTTTTGCGGGAACCCGGGGTATTACTTCACTATATATGAAATAGGAATATGATGGAACCTTTTCTTCAATTATAAAGAGGGGTTTCTCCCATGTCATGTACAAATTATCATCGGAAAGAAAAATATTTGTTCCCTCCTCGGAAGAATTCATTTTTGTTATAATACGTTTATATTGCAACACGGAACGAAAAGGACAATATACAGGATGGGTAGAAGGAG